TCGTCTTCCTCGTCCTCGTCCTCATCATCGTCAAGATCACCATAAAATAGCAGGGTGCTCCATATTTCCTTGTTCTGAAATATTGTAATGAGAGGAACATAGGACCTTGTTGCTAGGTATTTGACCAAATGGGATCGTCCAACTTCTTTAGGACCTATCAATAAAACAGCGCTAGAGGGGGATAGGTCTAAACGGAGCGAAAAGGGTTTTCCATGAGATGGGAAATGAAAACTATTCACCCCACACGAGGTTTGTGAATAAGTGGTTGTCTGAGAATGAGCAAGGAATATCCGTCTTTCTGCTAAACAGGATGTGTTGAACTTATAATTCATTAGATCCGTTTTGTGAACGTCAACTAAGTATCGTAAGTAATTTGCTCCCGGCTCTTCAACCATTTGATAAGCAGAGTCATTCTTTGATAAATGATCACTATGAGTCAGACTCAATAGAATTTGATCAATCCCTTTTTCTCTCGTTAAGGTTAAGGTGGAGAGCTGAACCAAGAAATCTTTGAGTTTCCCATCAATGAGCTCATTGTCCCTGATCAAGAATTCGATTTTATCATAAGAAAAAGAATCATTCACTCTTTTTCTTTTTCTTATGAATGAATAAATCTCTTTACTTGTATGACTTAGATATCTCGTATTTCTTGAAAAAGCGATTCGATTGATGGGATTTGTTGGTATGATACTTATGAGATCGATGAGATTGCTATGAAAAAATTTCTCCTTCTGTTTTGATTTTACCCCGGAAGCCCGTATTTCTTTTAGAAAATCTCCTAATTGTTCCAGAGCAACTAGAAAGAGATCCTTTAACCCGAAAGAATTCAGTTTAGATGGAGGATACCTATCCAGAAGTTGTTGCAACTCCATTCTGTATGATGGAATTATCAAAGATTTGATCTTTTTGAACTCTGTCTGGAACTTACTATGGGCTCGGGAAAAAACGATAAGATGTGTATAAACGAGATATCCTGCAACAAGAAGAAGGAAAAGGATTGAATAGAGTAACTCTTGAACATTTGACGATCTCAGATGTGTCGATATCAATGGTGACTCATTATTTCGATGAAAAATTGCTTCGGACCGAAGAAGATTATAGAAACACTTACTCGAAATCTTACTTATCAGATTCCGAGGATAGCATTTTTTCTGAAGAATTCGCCATGGTGTATCTATAATATCATGAAAAATGAATACCCATTTTTTTGGACTCCTAATTAGTATCGGTAATAGGTCTGAAAAGGTATCTAAAACTATCCAACTTAGATATTTGCACCCTGTCAAAGTAAAGAACCATGGTATATATGTTTGGAATAGATTCCATTTTTTTGAGATAATTTCAAAAGCACTATCTCGTTGAAAGGTTCTATACATCTTCTCTTTTTCAACCCATTCCTTTAGATAAAGACTCCGTTTTTTCCTCTTTTCGGATGAGCCTTTTTTCTCAGAACATGAAGTGTGAATCAAACCCATGTTTGAATTGAAATTGAGATACTGATGCAAGTTCTTCCCTTCTGAATCAGATAGATTCATATCCGAAAGAGGTTGACAATAAGTTCTTTCCAAATTGACTATTTGTCCCTCTATTGGAGGTGTTCCAGAAACGTCTGCGATCGAATAAATAGCTCTACGAACGAATGGATCGGATCGAATTGGAAAATGGAAAGATTTGTACAAGTTATGCCTTTCGTCACCACTTTGTGGAAAATCTTTCGATCTTAATATGTTAGATACCTGTGACTCGATTGGTGAAATAGTATCTCTCTCCAAATCAAAAAAAGCGTATTTTTTTTGACCGTCGCGCAAAGAAAATCTTTTGTTGCGAATGAATAAGATATTGACGAGTTGCCTATAGGTAAAATCAGAATTCTTGATACGGGCCTTTTCCACATATTCCACATAAAAGGGGAATCTTTTGTCGAAGCAAAAGGGATGTAGATTATTCAAGAATCGAAGTCGATTTGCTTTATAAAAAGCAGATATTAATGAACTTCTATGAAATGGTTTCACGGGATTCAGCCAATTGTCTCGATGGTGGGATATCATTGAGAAATAGGAATCCGTGTTATCAAAAGATTTCCTGCGATTATTTCGAGTATGGAATGAGTTAATCTTCCACTTTGGTATCTTATTGAACAAAAATTTCGATTTTTGGCAAGTATCATGATCATCCAATAAGAAGGGTTTCAATTTTTTCAAATGAACGATTTGAAGACCTATTGATTCTAACAGCTGATTGCAGAGTTGATCATTCGGACCTTTCAATCCATAGATATGGATCTCGGACCCATGAATGGGGATATTCCCGAAACTTACAAAGAAAAAAGGAAGTGATTTAGACAAAAAGCGAAGAAACTTGGACAAGAACAAAGTAAGTGACTTAGACAAATTTTTTTTGTCGGTAACTTCAGACCAATCAATCGAATATTGATTAATACGTATACGACGTAATCGATCGAACACTACTTGAACTTGAAAAAGAAGGCTCTTCTGCTCAGAAATGAAATGTTCTAAATATTCCTGGAAATTCTTGCTCCCATTAGACCATTTGTATCTATATGCATTAGGATCCCAATTCATGGATCTCTCGGTTCGAGAAAGAAAAAAAAGAGGATCAAACCATTTCTTCTGACTCTGTTTCAAATTCGATAAATGTTGGTTGATCGTATATTTCATTATAGTTCTATGATTCAGAGTATCATTTTCATTCCCGCAGGAGATCCGGGCCCATTTTTTTCTGATCCTTCGATAAAAAGATTCATTTTCTTTAAAAAACTCTTTAAAAAAAATAGGAGGTAGAACCAATAAAGATTTCTTTTTCGATTCATCCCTGGAGTTGAATACCTCATTCAAGAATGGTTTTTGATCCAATCCGTAGGAATCAATAAAAAAGGCAAATCCCTTATGATACACCAGATCCGGCTCGGTTATTGATAGAGTGAATAGATCTGCCATTTCTTGAAATCTCTCTTCTGATTCAAAATCGTGGTGTAACGTATATCCCCCCCCGTTCCGATCTGATGAAATAGGATGAATTGAGACGGTATTTAGTAAATATGGAATTGTCTTGAATAGATTAACTATTTCTTTATTTTCCGATCGCCTGCAAGGGGCAAAAGAAAAATCTTGTTCTTTCTTCAACAATTTCTGATCTCTAGTGGATCTCTCAGTAGGATTCGAACCCAGATGAAGTTCTGACAATCTGTCAGAGAAAAAAGAACGAATGGATCTTGTAGGATTCCCAAGAAATTCTTCGATTTCTATCTCTGTTCCTTCCGTTTGAAGAAAAGAAGGATCCCAAAGAATCTTTCTTTCTTTTAGTTGTGGAATCTCTCTTTGATTGATCAATGTGTGATATTCCGAATCCTCATTACTAATGGAATCGAAATGATCTCTGGATTGATCAAAAGATCCCTTCAATTGGCTAGAATCCCTTCCTTGAACGAAACTAGATCTTGTGGAATCATATTGAAGATTTCGCAATATATTTCGTGCCTTGCTAAAAACCCGATCCTTGTTTACCAACCACACATTGTCTAACCAAATCCAATTCTCTTTCGATATGTTCCTCAAAAAATCCGATTCGTGCGGAAAATTCCCCCAACTAACGAAGAGATCTTGGCGGAATTGCCACATATGAAATTGAGCACAATTTTGCAAAGAAATAGCCCACTCCTTTCTCGAGAAGAGATGAGAAACATGCTCAATATCATTTGATTGAATAGTTGACCCAGCTCCTTGTTGTTTGAAGAAACCCTCCACTTCAATTGGTATTTTTTCACGAAAAGCAAACATGAGATAACAAATCCAATCTTTCACTAAGATTTCGAATAGCTGTCCCGAATTCAAGTTGATTATGTTTCGCCCCTTCCTCGGAGAAAGACGATCAAAAAATTCCCAATCATGGTCCTTGCGGATCGGATCATCCATATAATATACAAAAAGAAATTCCAGATATTTGATATCTTTCTCTTGGAATGAGATCTCAATTCCAGCGACGGTTTCATTAGATATCTTACAACTAGAATCCCTCTTTTTTCCGATCCAGTTCCTCCACCACCGCGAACCCCAGTTAGATCCAGACATGATACCCTTTTTAGTTATTGGGAGAACCCAAGTACTCTCTTTCGGATCCAGGAAACAGCTCTCCGGGATCTTTTTTCCTTTTGGAGGATAAAGGAGTGAAACAATCAACCTATTGATATTGGTTGACCCAAAGGATTCTTCCAATGTATCATTTCTGGGTCCAATGGAATTCATAGGTATAGGAAGAAGCCCTGTCAAATAGAGATTTTTTCTTTCGACCATCTTTCGATTGTTGATACGGTATAGAAGGACCACTACTCCAAATAGTACTACACCCTTGAATAGTACTACACCCTTGGTCGTGAAATCCTGTGAATTGCGTAAAAGTAGGATACTCCAAATTCGGGGGTCCAAGAGTTTTACAAAACGTTCTTGATCGAAAAAAATCTTAATGAAAGATCCCACTGAATTGTATTTGGTCCATGAATCTATTAAATAGTGAGAATTCTTGATCTCCCGCAAAATCTCTCTCAATTCCAAAATCCACTGTCTCCAGCATCGAAATAAAAATAAGCTGTCCTTTTCTTGCTCGAAATAGCCTTTCTCTTTCATATCAAATAGAACTCCTATAAATTAAATTGGTAAATTGGATTGATTCAAACTAAACTAAAGACTGCCTTTCCTTTACG